TCGTAAGGAAGAAGATTGTTTACGAAGAAACAACAAGAAAAATTCATATTCTGATACATAAGAGTTATATAGGAATCGAAATAGTCTTTTATTTTCTTTTGAAAAAAGAAAAATGGATTTCATTGAAGTAATAAGACTATTCCAATTCGAATAATAGTTGAGAAAGAATCGCAATAAATGCAAAGATGGAACATCTTGGATCCGGTATTCAAGGAGTTGAACCAAGATTTCAAAATGGATAGGATAGGGTATTTCTATATGTGATAGATAGTGTAAATGCAAAAATTTTTCTTCTAAAAAGGGAAATATTGAATGAATAGATTGTAAATTTTGAAACTTTGGTATTTCTTTTTCTCCCGGACAAGATAGTTCTCCTAGCGAGAATGGGATTTCTAGAACGATTGCAAACCCCTCAGATAGAATCTGAGAATAAAACTTTGAATAAAAATGATTGCTGTGATCCAACAATCGATCTTGGTTAGGATGATTAACCGAATTAATCCAAAAATTCTGCTGATACATTCGAATAATTAAACGTTTCACAAGTAGTGAACTAAATTTCTTGTTATTATAACCAACAATTTCCACAGGTTCGAAACCTTTTAATGCATAATCGTGGGCAAATGCATAAATATATTCCTGAAAGAGAAGTGGGTAGACGAAGTATTGTTGACGAGATTTCTGTTTTTCTGAATACCTTTCCAATTTTTCCATTTGTATTTCTACTTGAATCAGAGAAATAAGCATTTCTCGATTTATCAAATGATAATACATAGTGCAATATGGTCATAACAGGGTGTTACATTTTTTAAAACAAACCCTGAGAAGAAAGGGAGTCTAATCCATAGATCTTTCTCTGCTCCTTTTCTATCTAATTAGTTTATGTTTGTTCTAATTACTAAAAAGAAGAAAACAAATCTTTTATTTTTGCAGGCCAATTGCTCTTTTGACTTTGGAATACAGTCTCTTTATCAATATACTGCTTCTTTTACACATTCAATTCATAACCTTTTCAATCCATAATCAAGAATAATTAGGATTCCTAAAAAAAAAATGAAAGGGTCCGCCGATAGGAAAACCCAGCCTTTCCCCGTATCAGGCACTAATCTATTTTTAACGTCTAATTAGATCGGGGAGTCATTTCAATTAAGAATTTAAGCTCGTTGCTTTTTATTTTACCAGAATTAGAGCCAAGCTCTATCCATTTATTCACTAGACCCAGAAAATCGGAATTTTTTTATTAAAAATAAAATTGATTTTATTACGACATGCTACTTTTTCCATTCATTACCTTTGAGGATCAGTCGTGGTCTTCTAGACTCTACCAAGAGTCTGGACGAATTTGTTGCTTCATCCAAATGTGTAAAAGATCATAGTCGCACTTAAAAGCCGAGTACTCTACCATTGAGTTAGCAACCCAGATAAAATAGGATCTTAGCTTAGATATGATCGAAATCCAAAAATCGATGGAATTACGCCGGACGCTCCTATCAAAAGATGGAATTAGCAAGACATCAAAAAAAAAAATTCTTTTTTTTTAAGAAAAATCTTGTATGAGAGTACATGCAAGGGGGGGCAACCCTATCATTTGAGCAAAGTGTAGAAAGAAATACCTAATATGGAGTGACAATAAAGAGACCCATCTAGCTACAAATTCTAGCTGTTCAATAGACCTTTGTCAATAGAAAGACAATGGTAAGAAAACCTATTAGATACAAATAAGGAAATTAAATAAGGGCTTTTGTTGGATTAGCACGACATAAATGTAACAAAAAAATAGGACTAAAAAAGAGACAAATTGTGTCTAAATAATTAAGGGATATTAAGAACCCTCCCCTACTTTTTTATTTTGTATTCATTTAGTTCTTCAATTAACTCAAAGTTCTTTCTTTATCTTTAAAGAATTCTGCTTTACTTAAAATATCATAAACAGTTCTTGTAGGTTGAGCACCTTTTTCGAGGAAATAGAGAATAGCTGGAACATTTAAACAAGTTTGATTCTTTATTGGATCATAAAAACCAACTTTTTGAAGATCTCTCCCCTCTCTTCGAGATCGAACATCAATTGCAACGATTCGATAGACAGCTTATTGGGATAGATGTAGATAAACAATGCCCCCCCTAGAAACGTATATGAGGTTTTCTCCTCATACGGCTCGAGAAAATGATTCGAATTTCTATCCATAATACAAGTAGGTAGAAATTAGACTATGACTTGCATTAATTTCCTTATATATGAAAAAACAAATTTCATTTATACTCATGACTCAAGTTGGCTAATTTTGACTGACAGACTTCAAAAAAGAAATCCTTCGAAATTTTTTGAGTCGTCTCTAAACTCTTTTCTTTATCTCATCTCGAACAAATTGACTTTTATTCCTTATTCTGATCTAATTCTATTGTTGAGATAGTTGAAAATCATGTTTACTTGTTCCGGAATCCTTTATCTTTAATTTGTGAAATCCTTGGGTTTAGACATTACTTCGGGAATTCCTATTCTTTTTTCTTTCAAAAGAGTAGCAACATACCCTTTCTTTTTTTCTTATTTCCTTCAATAAAGCATTTTCCTCTTCTAGAGAAATAGAATATGAACGATTAATTCTGATAGACTTTTCATCGAAAAAGTTTTCCAATCTTTCAAAATTAGACTTTTTCTTATTTTAACCTTTCCATTTCTATATTAAGGATAGACTGACAAAGTTGGCCTAATTTATTAGTTTTCACTAACCCTAGATTCTTTCCCTTGATAAAAAATCAATTCTGTCTTCTCGAGCTCCATCGTGTACTATTTATTTACAAACAACTCAGCGCAAATTGGGTTCGGAACAAATAGAACAGACTATGTCGAGCCAAGAGCATTTTCATTACTATGGAAAATGGTGGATAGCAAAATCCACAATCGATTATCTCCTTCAAGTCGCACGTTGCTTTCTACCACATCGTTTTAAACGAAGTTTTACCATAACATTCATTCCTCTAATTTCATTGCAAAGTGGTATCGAGAATTGATCCAATATGGATGGAATCATGAATAGTCATCGGTTTTGTATACTAATTCAAACTTGCTATCTATAGAGAAATATGGATAAAAGAAATAAGTATTTATTGGGGAAGACTCCGCAAGGATCCAATTTATTTAAACCCATATTCTATCATATGAATGAAACATAGTTTCAAAAAGAGGAATAAAATAGTTTGCTTAAGACTTATTTATTATTGAATTTCCATCCTCAACAGAGAACTCGAGATGATCAATCCTGAAATGAGAAGGATCAACTGTTCTCCAACAAATAAACTATGCCAATGAAAAGAGTGGAAGTTTTTTAAACTTTTCATAGTTCTTCGACTGGAGTAACGGGAGTAACAAAAGAAAGAAAAAATAAAAAAAAAATTAGTGTAAAGTAAAATTAAGGTTTTTGCTTTTACTTATAGGATTCTTTCTTTTAGGTAACAGAATAGATTCCAAATCAAAAATAAGAAAAGTCTTATTTTTTTTTGGAATCTATTCTATCCAACAGACAGTTCTTAACTTATCCTTACCGGAATGGATCATTCTCATTCAGGATATTTAAAGAATCACAGATCGAGATCGTTTTCGCTTAACCAAAGAAGGACCCCTCTTTTTTACTAATAATACAACAAAACAAAAATATATCTGTATCATAAAGGGATAGGTCTAATTTTTTATACAGTGTTTTCCCTCATATATTTTTGTTTTTCAATCAATTCTAAAATCGAGTAGATAGAATCTATAAATTTATCTCTAATCCTCACATTCCATTATATTTGCAAATCAGATAATACCTAAAATAGAAAAATAAGGTCTCTATACGTAGAATGGAAACCCCTCCTTTTTTTTCACATTAGGTGTCAAATGTATCCTGGAAGAATTCCCAGTTCATGGATATGGAGCATAAAGTTTATCTAAAACGTTCGAATTTCAAAACACATATTCAAAACACATACACATCTGAGTAATGAGTAGTACGAGCATATCCTGAATGTGACGACAGACCCAAATTTTTACCGAAAATAAAGATATTCAATTTGATGACTGGACTTGACACTTCAAGTTGTTTTTTGAGTAAAGAAAAGGAATCCTTAGAAATGCATCTAATCTAAGAGTTCATAAGAAATAATTATTCTCTTTAATAAGCTTTTGTATCGTGCAGGGCACAATACGATTCTATGTTTCGTTTCATGAAACAAATCTGGGACGGAAGGATTCGAACCTCCGAATAACGGGACCAAAACCCGCTGCCTTACCACTTGGCCACGCCCCATTTTGTTTTATGCGACACTAATAAACAGCAGTTTTATTATAACTTATTCGTCAATCCCACTTCAATTACCTAAAAAATCAGGGAGATTTTCTTGCTAGGATTCTAAACATGCGGATAATATAGAATCCAAAAAATGCATTGATCATTACATGAAATTCTATTAAGATATTATATGAAAGTCGAATTTCTTCTATTCTCATTTGAGAATGCGAATACAAGGAGGTATTTTGTATTTGGGAAAGTCCGAAGAAAAAAGGATTTTGAATCCACCTTTTCCTTTCCTTTTTCCCTTAGAAAAATAACTCAATCAAAATCCAATTATCTACTCTACAAGAACGAAATGCTTGTTATGCCTAATATACTTAGTTTAACCTGTATCTATTTTAATTCTGATTTCTATCCGACTAGTTTTTTCTTCGCCAAATTACCCGAAGCTTATGCCATTTTTAACCCAATCGTGGATGTTATGCCTGTCATACCTGTACTCTTTTTTCTATTAGCGTTTGTTTGGCAAGCTGCTGTAAGTTTTCGATGAAATCTTTACTATTCTGTTCTGTCTACCAAATTTTATGATATATTCATTCCAAAAAAATAAAAAAAAAATGGAGAAGAGCCGAGAAATCTTATATTATGAACTTTCGATTCTAAAATGAAAATTCTTCTACATTGAATGTATAGCTGCAGCAATAAATTTGGATTAGCCTTTCTACCCCCTGCACATACGTTGAGCAGGTACCTTTAGGTACCCACACAATACCTAAACTTATTTTTGATATTGATAAGATTGCTTATTAGAAAGCAATTCTTGCAATTTTTTTTTTTAAGATTTAAAAATTGATTTTTACATTTTTATTTTTAGGTGTCAAAATAAAAAAACCATCCTAGTGGATCTGTGCGGTAAGGAAAAATGGGTAATCTATTCCTTAAAAAAAAATCTTGGAGATTATATAATGCTTACTCTCAAACTCTTTGTTTATACAGTAGTGATATTCTTTGTTTCCCTCTTTATATTTGGATTCTTATCTAATGACCCAGGACGTAATCCTGGACGTGAGGAGTAAAAATCCAAATATAAGGAGGGAATTTTTTCTTACAAATTGGATTTATTTCGTACATTTATCTATGAGAAAATCCGGGGGTTAGAATTCCTTACAATTCGAAAGTCCCAAATAATTCGAGGGGGCGGAAAGAGAGGGATTCGAACCCTCGGTACAAAAAATTGTACAACGGATTAGCAATCCGCCGCTTTAGTCCACTCAGCCATCTCTCCCCGTTCCAAATCGAAAGGTTTTCGCGATATGACAGAGGCAATACAATAAATAATGATTACAAAAAATCCTTCCTTTTTTCATTTCAAAAGTGCATAAAAATTATATTGCCAATTCCATTTTAGTTATATTCTTTTTTCTTAATGTTAATATAATAAAAAAAAGGAGAAAATTCTTGTTTCTTCTTTGTAAAATTCGATATAGGTTGAGAGACAATCAGATATATTTTCTCTTCAGCGCGCATTTGCGTATAGGACTTATTAGAATAAAACAAACAGGTTATAGAAAAAAAAAAAATTCTTTTCAAACCCACCAAAAAATTTGGAAAAAAGATAAAGTAAGTAGACCTGACCTCTTTAATGATGCCTCTATCCGCTATTCTGATATATAAATTCGATGTGGATGAAATTATTGGATAAGCGGATTTTTTGTATTTCCTTGGACTTAGATTAGACGGCGCAAGACAAGAATTTTTCGCTATTTACCATTTCATATTCTTGTTACTAGACGTTCTATAGGAATAAGAAGAAATCGCAACTCTTTTCCGTTACACATAAAAATGGATTTATTTCGAAAGTCAATTTTTTTTTTAGAATCCTATTTTCGTTCTTCCACCCATGCAATAGAGACCGAATGAGAAAAGAGGGGTTTTCCCTTAAAAGATAGGCTTTGAAATAGGAATCATAGAATAATGCTAAATTCAAATGTTTATTTCTTTATTTCTATAGTATAAGAAAAATCAATCCAATGAAATTCATGGATTTACCACGATCTCGGTTGTGACCCCATAGATAAAAATGCAAAATTTCTATCTTCGAGACCATTGAAAAAGGCATTGAACGAGAAAGAAATCGTCCACAGATAATCAAACTATCATATGCCTTGGAAGTAATATGAGGTGCTCGGAAATGGTTGAAGTAATTGAATAGGAGGATCACTATGACTATAGCCCTTGGTAGAGTTACTAAAGAAGAAAATGATCTATTTGATATTATGGACGACTGGTTACGAAGAGACCGTTTCGTTTTTGTAGGATGGTCCGGCCTATTGCTCTTTCCTTGTGCTTATTTCGCTTTAGGGGGTTGGTTTACAGGGACTACTTTTGTAACTTCTTGGTATACCCATGGATTGGCTAGTTCCTATTTAGAAGGTTGTAATTTCTTAACGGCGGCGGTTTCCACCCCTGCTAATAGTTTAGCACACTCTTTGTTGCTACTATGGGGACCAGAAGCACAAGGGGATTTTACTCGTTGGTGTCAATTAGGTGGTCTGTGGACTTTTGTCGCTCTCCATGGGGCTTTTGCACTAATAGGTTTCATGTTACGTCAATTTGAACTTGCTCGGTCTGTTCAATTGCGGCCTTATAATGCAATTTCATTCTCTGGTCCAATCGCTGTTTTTGTTTCCGTATTCCTTATTTATCCACTGGGACAATCTGGTTGGTTCTTTGCACCGAGTTTTGGCGTAGCAGCTATATTTCGATTCATCCTTTTCTTCCAAGGATTTCATAATTGGACGTTGAACCCTTTTCATATGATGGGAGTTGCCGGAGTATTAGGCGCGGCTCTGCTATGCGCTATTCATGGGGCTACTGTAGAAAACACTCTATTCGAAGATGGTGATGGTGCAAATACCTTCCGAGCTTTTAACCCAACTCAAGCGGAAGAAACTTATTCAATGGTTACTGCTAACCGCTTTTGGTCCCAAATCTTTGGTGTTGCTTTTTCCAATAAACGTTGGTTACATTTCTTTATGCTATTTGTACCCGTCACCGGTTTATGGATGAGTGCTATTGGCGTAGTTGGCCTGGCTCTGAACCTACGTGCCTATGACTTCGTTTCCCAGGAAATCCGTGCAGCGGAAGATCCTGAATTTGAGACTTTCTACACTAAAAATATTCTTTTAAACGAGGGTATTCGTGCGTGGATGGCAGCTCAGGATCAGCCTCA